TTCCTCGGAGAAAGACGATCCAACAATTCCCAATCATGGTCCTTGCGGATCGGATCATCCGTATAAGATAAAAAAAGAAACTCCATATATTTGCTATCTTTCTCTTTGAATGAGATCTCAATTCCAGCTACGGTTTCATTAGATATCTTACAACTAGAATCCCTCTTTTTTCCGACCCGGTTCCTCCACCACCGCGAACCCCGGTTAGATTCAGGCATGATACACTTTTGATTTCTTTTATTTATTGGGAGAACCCAAGTACTCTCTTGCGGATCCATGAAACAACTCTCAGAAATCTTTTTCCCCTTTGGAAGATGCAGGAGCGAAACAATCAACCTATTGATATTGGAAGACCAAAAAGATTCTTCCAATGTCTCATTTCTGGGTCCAATGGAATTCATAGGTATAGGAAGAAGCCCCATCAAATAGAGATTTTTTCTTTCGACCATCTTTCGATTGTTAATACGAGATATAAGGACCGCTACTACAAGCAGTACTACGCCTTTGATCGTGAAATATGGATTGCTTGTTGAACCCTGTGAATCGCGGGAAAGTAGGATACTTAAAATTCGGGGGTCAAAGAGTTTCATAAAACGTTCTTGGTGGAAAAAAATGGGAGTGAAAGATCCCACTGAATCGAATTTGATCCATGAATCTAAGAAATAGTGAGAATTCTTGATTTCTCTCAATATCTCTCTCAATTCGAAGATCCAGGGTTTGAATTGATGTCGTTTCATTGATTCCTCTTTCATTGATTCCTCCTAAAGATTTCATTTCAATTGGAATTTGGTTATTCACGATGTACGATGATCCCTGTTAAGCATCCATGGCTGAATGGTTAAAGCGCCCAACTCATAATTGGCAAATTCGTAGGTTCAATTCCTGCTGGATGCACGCCAATGGGAACGTTCAATAAGTCTATTGGAATTGGCTCTGTATCAATAGAATCTCATCATCCATGCATAACGAATTGGTATGGTATATTCATACCATAACATATGAACAATAAGAACTAGAATTCTTATCGATACTGGAACTTATAGGGAAGAAAATGGATTTATGGATGGAATCAAATATGCAGTATTTACAGAAAAAAGTATTCGGTTATTGGGGAACAATCAATATACTTCTAATGTCGAATCAGGATCAACTAGGACAGAAATAAAGCATTGGGTCGAACTCTTCTTTGGTGTCAAGGTAATAGCTATGAATAGTCATCGACTCCCCGGAAAGGGTAGAAGAATGGGACCTATTATGGGACATACAATGCATTCCAATTACAGACGTATGATCATTACGCTTCAACCGGGTTATTCTATTCCACCTCTTATAGAGAAAAGAACTTAAAGCAAAATACTTAATAACATGGCGATACATTTATACAAAACTTCTACCCCGAGCACACGCAACGGAGCCGTAGACAGGAAATCCAATCCACGAAATAAATTGATTTATGGACAGCATCGTTGTGGTAAAGGTCGTAATGCCAGAGGAATCATTACCGCAAGGCATAGAGGGGGAGGTCATAAGCGTCTATACCGTAAAATCGATTTTCGACGGAATGAAAAAGACATATCTGGTAGAATCGTAACCATAGAATACGACCCTAATCGAAATGCATACATTTGTCTCATACACTATGGGGATGGTGAGAAGAGATATATTTTACATCCCAGAGGGGCTATAATTGGAGATACCATTGTTTCTGGTACAGAAGTTCCTATATCAATGGGAAATGCCCTACCTTTGAGTGCGGTTTGAACTATTGATTTACGTAATTGGAAGTAACCAATTAGGTTTACGACGAAACCTAGAAATCGATCACTGATCCAATTGGAGTACCTCCACGGGATAGACCTCAACAGAAAACTGTTGAGTAACGGCAGCAAGTGATTGAGTTCAGTAGTTCTTCATAGAAAATTATTGACTCTAGAGATATGGTAATATGGAGAAGACAAAATTGTTTGAAGCACGGACAGAACCGGAAGCGCTCCTTGTTTCAAAGAGAGGAAGACGGGTTATTCACATTTAATTTGATGGTCAGAGGCGAATTGAAAGCTAAGCAGTGTATAAGGATCCCCCGGGGAAAAATAGAGATGTCTCCTACGTTACCCGTAAGTGGAAGTATCGACGTAATTTCATAGAGTCATTCGGTCTGAATGCTACATGAAGAACATAAGCCAGATGACGGAACGAGGAGACCTAGGATGTAGAAGATCATAACATGAGCGATTCGGCAGATTTGGATTCCTATATATCCACTCATATGGTACTTCATCATACGATTCATATAAGATCTATCTGTCTAGATATCATCATATACATCTAGAAAGCCGTATGCTTTGGAAGAAGCTTGTACAGTTTGGGAAGGGGTTTTTATTGATAAAAAAGAAGAATCCACTTCAACCGATATGCCCTTAGGCACGGCCATACATAACATAGAAATCACACTTGGAAAGGGTGGACAATTAGCTAGAGCAGCGGGTGCTGTAGCGAAACTGATTGCAAAAGAGGGTAAATCGGCCACATTAAGATTACCGTCTGGAGAGGTCCGTTTAATATCCAAAAACTGCTTAGCAACAGTCGGACAAGTGGGTAATGTTGGGGTGAACCAAAAAAGTTTGGGTAGAGCCGGATCTAAGTGTTGGCTAGGTAAACGTCCTGTAGTAAGAGGAGTAGTTATGAACCCTGTAGACCATCCCCATGGGGGCGGTGAAGGGAGAGCCCCAATTGGTAGAAAAAAACCTATGACCCCTTGGGGTTATCCTACACTTGGAAGAAGAAGTAGGAAAAGGAAAAAATATAGTGATAGTTTGATTCTTCGTCGCCGTAAATAAGAATTAAGAATATTGAAAATAGAATTTTTGGAATTTGAAATTGTTTAT